GCATTTGACTACGTACCACTAAAGGGTTTAATCGCAAACTTGACAGATAACCCAGAAACTCTAAATTATCTTTAGATAATTGATTTATATTGACCTTGTGCGATTGAAACCATACGGAAAAATAACATTGCCATAAATTAACAAAAAAATATTTCCATTTATTAATCAGAAGCGGCGTATCCTTTGTTGCCAGAATGCATCTTCCGTGATATCTAACATAATGTATGAAAGGATCCTTGAGCAACCTTAGGATCGCCGGAAAATTATTAACAAAAACTTTTAAAAAATGTTGTATTTTTCCATAGAATAAAATTCGCTCAAAAAGGACTGCATAAGATGTCGATCGTAAATGCGAAGACCGCTTGCGTAGAAAAAAAAAGATGGATTCGTATTCACATACATGAGAATTATATAAGAACAAGAAAAATCTTGGATTCAAAATTGATTTTTTTTTTATATAAAAATTCTTCCAATTGCAATACTCGTATAGACAGAACCGAAAAAAATGCAAAGAAGAGGCATCTTTTACCCGGTAACGTAAGGTTTGAACCAAGATTTCTAGATGGATGGGGTAAGGTATTAGTACATCTAACACATAATTAAAATGTGCTAATTTGTCTTCTAAAAAGGGAAATATTGAATGAATTGATTGTAAATTATAAGATTTTTTTAATTGTTTTCCTTGGAAAGAGGATCCTAATCTTAGGGAAAATGGAATTTCTACAATCACTGCAAATAAAACAGATATCATTTGATAATAGAAAAGACTGGTATGCCCCAAAAAGGGATTTTGGTTCAAATCCTTAGTCGGAATAATCAAACGATTCTGTTCATACATTCGCAAAATTAAGCGTTTCACAATTAGTGAACTATATTTTTTGTCATAATCCGTATTTTCCAAGAAAATAGAGCGAGTTCTATTTAATCTATTTAAACCATGATCATAAGCAAGTACATAAATATACTCCCGAAAAAAAAGTGGATATAGAAAACTCTGTTGCCGAGCCCCATTGAACTCAAAATATCCTTGCAATTTCTCCATTTGGATTGAAATTCGATTTGAACTGAAGGTAAAGTCTTTATTTTCTTGAGTTCTGAAATGACACATAGTGCGATACAGTCAAAATAAGGTATTAGACTACGAAAGCAATAGATACCTCATAAACAGGTAGACTGCTAAACGGATTCTCTATCTTTAATAGGTTTATGTTCGTTATATTATCGAATAACAAAACAAGATGATTAGAAATCCTTTATTTTTTTAACCTAATCGCTCTTTTGATTTTGGAAATATATATATATATTTTTTATCAATATACTGCTTCTTTTACACACTCCAACCTAACCCAAATGGACTAGGTAAAAAAATAATTAGGACTCATGAAAAAATTGATAATAACACGCAAGAAAAAAATGCCTTCCCATACCCGTATTAGGCACTAATCTATTTTTAACATTTAATTAGATCGGGTAATTTTTCAAATTACGAATGGAAGCTCGTTTCTTTTTTTTTTCCTGGAATCAGGAAAACTGGTTTTTTATCCATCCATTTATATTTATTCACTTGACCCAAATTGGAATTCTTTTTTTCGACATCGAAAACAAGGTTGTACCGATCAGGAAAGAAAAAAAAATGTTATCTGAATTCTCCCTTGATACGACATGCTATTTTTTCCATTCATTCCTTTCAGGATCAGTCGTGGTCTTACAAACTCTACCGCGGATTTGGACGAATCCTTTTCTTCATACAAATGTGTAAAAGATGCTAGTCGCACTTAAAAGCCGAGTACTCTACCGTTGAGTTAGCAACCCCCAAAAACAAAAAAAGAACCTACTGCAAATATGTAGATACAACCAGAATAAAGAAAAAAATCCAGTCGTGTGCGCGTCAGGGATAAATGGATCCATTTATCTATGAGAGAATTATATTTGGTCCATACACTGTTGTCAATATGATTGTGAATTTTTCATATAGTGAAAAGAATAGAAAAAATAAATAAAAAAGCTTAACCCCTTGGTTTGTTAGTTCATACAATGAATGAAAACTAAGCCAGTTCGGGTAATCTCAAATCTTTTTATACTTTTTTCGACCCATTTTTTATGGCCTTTTATTTTTTATCATGAATAAATTATTCATATAATAATATATATATATATATATTAGTTTTATTCAGAATTACTATATTATTTTATATACAGTATTATTTTATATTTTATATACAGTGAAATTTTGTATTAAAAAAAAATTCGAATTTATATAGTTGTTAGCAGGGTATTTTTTAGTATTCGTACCTTTGGAGGAATACTAATAATAAATCGAAATGCTAATAGAAGTGAAAGAGGAGGAAAGAGAAGAGTAGATAAAATTTGATATCAAGCTATATACGAGTCTTTCACATCCTCTTTTTTAGATTTAATTAATTCAATTTCGTTTTATTAAGACTTAATTCCGTAAAAATCCCTGCCTTCTTTGAAATATCATAAACTGTTCTTGTTGGTTGAGCGCCTTTTTTAAGAAAATCGAGAATCGCAGGAAGATTTAAATAAGTTTGATTAGTTATCGGATCATAAAAACCCACCTTGCTAAGATCTCTTCCTTCTCTTCGGGATCGAACATCAATTGCAACGATTCGATAAACGGCTCATTGGGATAGATGTATATGAATAATACCCCCCCCTAGAAACGTATAAGAGGTTTTGGCCTCGTACGGCTCGAGAAAAAAATTGAATGAGTAGAAGTTAACTTTAACTCTCTGTCTAAAATTAAAATAGTAAATTCAAATATTAAATAGATTAATAAAAACATTAAATAAATTAGCCAGTATTCAAACCCTAAATATTTTTTCCATAAAAAGCATTCGTAACATTCGTACTCTCGTAACTCAAGTTAAATAACTCTCAAATATCTCACCGGAGAATCCTTAAGTACTTTTTTTATTGAGTAGTCTCTAGCCCTTTTTTTGTTTGTCTCATTTTTTAGAATCAATTTTGATTCTTCATTCTGATCTAGTTGTTCAAACAATTGAAAATTGGATTTCCTTGTTTCAGGATTCTTTATCCTTACTTTGAATCTTTAGGTTTAGACATGACTTCGGTGATCTTGACTCGTTTTATTAAAAAAGGGCAGCAACAAGCCCCTTATTTTGTTTATGATTTCTTTGCTTTCTATACAAAGAATCATACAAACACTTGATTCACGCATGATAGACTTTTGATTCAAAGAATTTGACAATTTTAAGAAAATTTCCTTTTCCATTGTAAAATTGCTTGAAAGGACTTTTTTTTTTAATATAAAAAGACTTACGAAGTTGTTCCAACTTATTGATTCGCACTAACCCTAGATCCCTACTCCTGCGAAAGGAATAAAAACTTTCTATTCTCCTCGAGCTCCATCCTGTACTCTTTTTTATATTCCAAAAAAGTGTAGGACTCTAGTAAAATAGAACACAAAATGTCGAGCCAAGAGCACCCTTATTCCTATATAAAAAGTGGCGGATGAAAAAATCCACAGCAGATCATGTCCTTCAATTCAAGTCGCACGTTGCTTTCTACCACATCGTTTTAAACGAAGTTTTACCATAACATTCCTCTAGTTTGTGTAATTGATTCAATTATGGAATCATGAATAGTCATAGTTCAGTCAGTATATCGTAATCTATACTTTTGCTTTCTCTATGAATGGAATAGTGAATTTACGCATAAAGGTTCAGTCAGAATTCAAATGAATCCCATATTAGTTTGAATAGAAATCTATATTTCTATATAGAAATATAGATTTCTATTCAAACTCTTAGAATCTATGGTTCTACCTTACTTACCTGCATCACACACAAATTCAAAAAGCAAATAGATTTTTTTGAATTCGATTGAAATGATGAAAAATAAGTTTATTCGTTTTTTCATTTTAATATTTGATTCTTAAAAAATATTGGATTTTTAATGGTGTACAAAGGCAATAGAAGATTGATTCCGTAATGACTGTACTCTGGGACGGAAGGATTCGAACCTCCGAATAGCGGGACCAAAACCCGTTGCCTTACCGCTTGGCTACGCCCCATTTCGATTTTTATTCAAGACTACTAAAAGAGTAATATTCCTATTGGTTATTCGTCAATTCAAAATGAAATATAGATTACATTGGTGCTAGAGTTTTAAGACGTGTAGATAACAAATGAAACTTACTTTATTGATCATTACATAGAATTCAATTAAGATATTGTATGAAAATATTATTTCTTTAATTCTCATAAGAGAATGAAAGGATTTTTGATTGAGTAAGTTCAACAAAGTCTTTTTAGACTATCTTTCTTTATTTTTTTCCTTATATAAAAAATCTATTAATAACTCAATCAAAATTAAATTATCCACAAGACCACCAATTTTTGTTATGCTTAATATATTTAATTTGATCTGTATTTGTTTTAATTCTGCCCTTTTTTCAAGCACTTTTTTAGTGGCCAAATTGCCGGAGGCCTACGCCTTTTTGAATCCAATCGTAGATGTTATGCCCGTAATACCTCTTTTCTTTCTTCTCTTAGCCTTTGTTTGGCAAGCCGCTGTAAGTTTTCGATGAAATTCTTAATATTGTCTTAAAAAAATTCCCGGTTTTTATTCTTCCAACAATTAAAAAGATCAAAAAAATCTTCACGTATGAACGAACTCTCAATTCAAACATTGCATTTTTTTGGTAGCCAAATCTGGATCATTTCTATTTCCTAAATTTTATCCTCTTTTCCCTAAATGAAAGAACCTAATTAGATTCGAGTTCACCAAAAAAATATGTAGATTTTGGGATGCAAATCTGTTTGAATATGAAAGATTCGACTATTATCTTAATTACAAATGACTTTCTGAAACCTTTTTTTTTTTTTTGTATCAAAATTAGATATTTGGTATAAAAATAGAGAATCTATTCTCTTTTTTTTTAGTAAGATCTTGGAGATTTTGTAATGCTTACTCTCAAACTTTTTGTATACACTGTAGTTATATTCTTTGTTTCTCTCTTCATATTTGGATTCCTATCTAATGATCCAGGACGTAATCCGGGACGTGAAGAATAAAAAAGAAAGGTTTTTTATTGCTTTATTTAATTAGTGGAAATGCTCGAATTTTATTAGGATTTTCTCTATTACACACCATCAAAAGGAGAAGGGAAAGAGAGGGATTCGAACCCTCGGTACGATTAACTCGTACAATGGATTAGCAATCCAACGCTTTAGTCCACTCAGCCATCTCTCCTAATCGAAAAGGGATACTTAATTAGGTTCCATTAAACAAACAAAGGCTTGAAAAAGAACCTTCTCCACTTTATTCTTAAAAAGCTTTCTTTTTTTGTTTTTTGTTTTTTGTATAGATTATTATTTATATTATATATATTTTTTCATTTTCTCTATTTGATTATTTTATTATATATATAAAATATAAAATAAAATTTATTTTTATTTATTTTTTATTATATAAATATATTTATCCTCTATTTATATATATAATATCTATATATTACTATTATATAACTATTTTTATAGAACTTTCTCAATACTTCTAGTTATATTAAAAATGTAGATAAAGATTAGATAAAGAAAAGGTGGGAAAGCGAAAGAGAAATAAATAAAACCACAATAATAGAGAATCCTTTTTTTATTTTGTCTCGTCAAAACACAAGTAAAAGATCTTTTTTCTTTTAATAGCCTGGCCTGGTCAGTCCCCAGCCGGGCCTTTTTTTGTTAAAGTTAAGAAGACTTATCCGATGGATTTTTAGACAAAAAAAGATTTGAAATTGAAAAAAAAAGCTGGACTTGAATCCGCTTTTACTAATTTTATTAAGTCAACGCTAGAATTTTCGAATTTTTTTTTTCAAATTTTTTTATTACACCCCCGATTACTTTGTTCGACAAAAGGTTAATTTATATGCAATAATTGCATTGTAGCGGGTATAGTTTAGTGGTAAAAGTGTGATTCGTTCCTTTAATCCCTTTAATAGTTAAAGGGTCTCTCGGTTTGATTAATTTTCCGATCAAAAATTTTATTTCTTAAAAGGATTTAGTCCTTTCCCTTTCAATGAAAGATTCAAGGCAGAGTATAGATTCTCGTAATTTGTATCCAAAGACTCTAATCAATTGTAAATTTGGATTATGAAATTCCGAAACATAATTTTTGAATTGGATAACTATTTACAATTCAATAAGTATAACAAGAGGATCCATGGATAAAGCTAGAAAAGTTTCTTTCTAATCGTAACTAAATCTTCAGTTCTATTCATTGTTTGGTATAGAAAAAATTGAAGCAAAATAGCTATTAAACGAGAACTTTGGTTTACTAAAGACATCGACATATTATATTGTTTTAGCTCGGTAGAAACCAAATACTTTTCCTAAGGATTCCGTTAAATAGAAATAAAGAACGAAGTAACTAGAAAGATTGTTCGAGTTCGCCTGATCTATCTTCTAGAAGGATCATCTAGAAAGCAAAATTTTCTGTGTAAAGTACCCAGACGGAAAAAAAAAGCTAACATAGATGTTATGGGTCGAATTTTGATTTTGATTTCGTTCCAGTCTTTTTTTATTTGGGAATTTCTCCATCCATCATAAAGGAGCCGAATGAAATCAAAGTTTCATGTTCGGTTTTGAATTAGAGACGTTAAAAATATAAAACTGATCGATCGACGTCGACTAAAACCCTTAGCCTTCCAAGCTAACGATGCGGGTTCGATTCCCGCTACCCGCTCTAAATTCACAATTGCCCCTTTTTTTTTATTAGAGACAATTTTCTCTATTAGAATTGTCTAATAGCAATTGTGTATTGAAGTGAATTCAATACACAATTGCTAAAAAGATTTCGGACATTCTTTTTTTTTAACAATTGGAAAGTCAAAAAAAAAAAGCGAAAAGCGTCCATTGTCTAATGGATAGGACATAGGTCTTCTAAACCTTTGGTATAGGTTCAAATCCTATTGGACGCAATATCAATATAAGATATATTGATATTTATCTATTATTTCTATTTCTATATATTATATATATAATTTCTATATATTATATATATAATATATTTTTATTTTATTTCGAAAAAGGTAAGAAAGAAATAGAATAAGAAAGCAATTCTGAATGCTTTAAGATTTAATATTAAACAGATATTAGTTATATACTTCTTTCTATTATATATACTTGACTTATAGACTTTATTAAAAAAAGAATCAAAAATAAGAACGTTTCGTTTCTTTTTTTATAATTTCTCCTGAAGTAGAAAACGTTCCAGTTGCTCTTGAATACCTTCTTTCAAAAAGCTTTCTGCTTCAGCGGTTAATGTCTTAGTAGAGGCTATGATTTCTTGAAACTGAGGTTTATTTGTTTTTAAGTAAGTGCGTAACTGAACGAGAAATTTTCTTACTTGTCCAATTTCTAATCCATCCAGATAACCATTTGTTCCGGTATAAATGGTCATTATCTGTTCTTCCACTGTGAGAGGGGCTGATTGGGATTGTTTCAGTAACTCACGCAATCG